ACAAATCTTGTTTGTCGATAGCCTCGGACCAATCAATCGAATATTGATTAATACGTAATCGATCGAACACTACTTGAAAACGGTCCTTCTGCTCAGAAACGAAATGTTCAAAATGTTCCTGGAAATTCTTGCTCCCATGGGACCATTTGTATCTATATGCGTCAGGATCCCGATTCATGGATCTCTCGGTTCGAGAAATAAGAGGAGCAAACCATTTCTTCTGACTCTTTTTCAAATTCGATAAATGTTGGTTGATCGTATATTTCATTATAGTTATATGATTCAGAGTATCATTTCCTATTTGATCCCTTTGAATTCCATATTCGAAGTTGCGATCGGATCTATTCATTAAAAAGAATCGATTTGATACATTTCTTATGTACCCATAGGTGCTATATTGGATTTGAATCAGATTTCGGATCAATCTATATTGATTGACTGCCCCCATTATGTTGTTGCTAGCAAATACCGCTGTTTTTAGCTTTGGATCTTCCAAATCATTCCCGCAGTAGATCCGGACCGATTTTTTTCTGATCCTTCGATAAAAAGATTCATTCTCTTCATAAAAAAGAGGAGGTAGAACCAATAAAGATTTCTTTTTCGATTCATCTCTGGAGTTGAATACCTCATTCAAGAATTTTTTTTGATCCAACCCGTAGGAATCAATAGAAAAGACAAATCCCCTATGATACACCAGATCCGGCTCGGTTATTGATAGAGTGAATAGATCTGCCATTTCTTGAAATCTCTCTTCTGATTCAAAATCGTGGTGTAACGCGTATCCCCCCCTGTTCCGGTCATGGAATAGATGAAATAAATCAAAAAATGGATTTTTGTTCAAGAATGAAATCTTATTGGAACTGTCCATATCCGGTTCATCCTTCGGAACCATATCACATCCCGGATCTGATGAAATAGGATGAATTGAGACGGTATTTTGTAAATACGTAATTATCTTGAATATATCAACCATTTCTTTATTTTCCGATCGCCTGGAAGGGACAAAAGAAACATCTTGTTTTTTCTTCAAAAATTTCTGATCTCTAGTGGACTTCTCAGTAGGATTCGAACCCAGATGAAGTTCTGGCCATCTGTCAGAGAAAAAAGAACGAATTGATCTTGTAGGATTCCCAAGAAATTCTTCGATTTCTTCCGGAAGCAGATGATTATTCATCTGCTTCTCACGTTCCGCGAATAGCCGGGACATTGAGGAAGATCCAAAACATTTCGGGAATCGATCCGATTCTATCTCTGTTCGTTCCGTTTGAAGAAAGGAAGGATCCCAATCCCAAAGAATCGATCTTTCTTTTAGTTGCTGAATCTCTGTTTGATCGATCAATGTGTGATATTCTGAATCCTCATTTCTAATGAAATCAAAATGATCTCTGGATTGATCAGAAGATCCTTTCAATTGGCTAGAATCCGTTACTTGAACGAAAATAGATCTTGTGAAATCATATTGAATATTTGACAATACATTCCGTACCTTGCTAAAAAACCGATCCTTGTTTACCAACCACACATTGTCTAACCAAATCAAATTCTCTCTCGATACGTTCCTCAAAAAATCCGATTCGTGCCAATGCTTCCCCCAACTAACGAAGAGATCTTGGCGGAATTGCCACATATGAAATTGAGCACCATTTTGCAAAGAAATACCCCACTTGTTTCTCGAGAAGAGATGGGAAACATGCTCAATATCATTTGATTGAATGGTTGCCTCAGCTCCTTCTTGTTTGAAGAAACCCTCCCCTTCAATTGGTCTTTTTTCACGAAAAGCAGACATGAGATAACAAATCAAGTCTTTCCCTAAGATTTCAAATAGCTGTCCCGAATTCAAGTTGATTATGTTTCGCTTCTTCCTCGGAGAAAGACGATCAAACAATTCCCAATCATGGTCCTTGCGGATCCGATCATCCGTATAGGATAAAAAAAGAAACTCCAGATATTTGCTATCTTTCTCTTTGAATGAGATCTCAATTCCAGCTACGGTTTCATTAGATATCTTACAACTAGAATCCCTATTTTTTCCGATCCGGTTCCTCCACCACCGCGAACCCCGGTTAGATTCAGGCATGATACATTTTTTATTTATTGGGAGAACCCAAGTACTCTCTTGCGGATCCATGAAACAACTCTCAGAAATCTTTTTCCCTTTTGGAAGATACAGGAGCGAAACAATCAACCTATTGATATTGGAAGACCTAAAAGATTCTTCCAATGCCTCATTTCTGGGTCCAATGGAATTCATAGGTATAGGAAGAAGCCCCATCAAATAGAGATTTTTTCTTTCGACCATCTTTCGATTGTTAATACGAGATATAAGGACCGCTACTACAAGCAGTACTACACCTTTGATCGTGAAATATCGATTGCTTGTTGAACCCTGTGAAAAACGTGAAAGTAGGATACTCCAAATTCGGGGGTCAAAGAGTTTCATAAAACGTTCTTGGTGGAAAAAAATGTGAGTGAAAGGTCCCACTGAATCGAATTTGATCCA